ATCTCTTGTTTTTCATTCCCATTCCCATAAGAATGAATACTATGATTTGCATTTCGAACAGGCATGGATACGGCATCTATAGGGTAGCTTCCATCTTTAGAGTTATTTGTAGGTTTCATACGATATCCCCGATCTCTCTTGATTTGTAATCCAATACACAAATCAATTGGTTCCGTCAGGGTAGCTATATGCTGTGTTGTGTCAACTATTTCCACCGAAGGTGGTGAGATGATATCTTGAGCGGTTACGTATCTAGGACCCCTTACGCAAATGGCTGCGTCTCTAACTCCATATAGAGTACTTCTCAATACAATTTCTTTCAAATTTATTAAAATTTCGTGGACTGATTCTTTAATACCCACTATTGTAAAATATTCATGGGGTACCTTCTCGGATTTTGCGCGTGTGATACATGTTCCTTCCATTTCTCCAAGTAAAGCCCTTCGCATGGCAATACCGATAGTATCGGCTTGACCTTTCATAAGCGGGGACAGAATGAAACGACCATAATAAAGACGCTTACTGTCTATTCTTGATTCAACACATTTCCACTGTAGTGTTCGAGTAGACCCGGCTACTTCCTCTCGAACCATACTAATATTATTCTTTAGATTAGATCATTGAATCATTTATTTCTCTTGAAATCCTTTTAATTCTTATTTCTACACACGTCTTTTTTTAGGGGGGCGACATCCATTATGTGGCATAGGTGTTACATCGCGCACGAAACTTAATAGTATACCACTTCTACGAATGGCTCGTAATGCTGCATCTCTTCCGAGACCAGGGCCTTTTATCATAACTTCTGCTCGTTGCATACCCTGATCAACTACCGTACGAATAGCATTTACTGCTGCTGCTTGAGCAGCATAGGGTGTCCCCCTTCTTGTGCCCTTGAATCCAGAAGTACCCGCGGAGGCCCAAGAAACTACCCGACCTCGTACGTCTGTAATAGTTACAATGGTATTGTTGAAACTTGCTTGAACATGAATAACTCCTTTTGGTATTCTACGTCCATTCTTACGTGAACCAATACGCCCATTCTTACGTGAACCGATTCTTGGTATAGGTTTTGTCATATTTTATCATCTCATAAATATAAGTCATAAATATACAGAAAGATGCGGAGATATCCATCTCATGTTAAAACGGATTCTTTCTTTTTTTATATGGGTCCTTCTTTTCTTTATCGAAAATTATTTTTTCTATTTTAGAAGGATTACCCTTGTCTCTGCTTATGTCTCGGATTGGAACAAATCACTATAATCCGTCCGCGCCTGCGAATCAGTCTACATTTTTCACAAATTTTACGAATAGAAGCCCTTATTTTCATATTTCTCATTCCTTTTTTGTTCTTTCATTCTAGGTAACTCCTTGAGTTATCAACTAACGGGGGAAGGGTTATATAAAACTCGCTCTCTATTTCACAAATAAATGGGAAGTTATAGATAAAATTAGGATAATGGGGGGGAGAGGATCACCATATATAACACAAAATTTCTCCCCCAATTTTTTCGAGTCGAGCTTCTCGGTCTGTCATTATACCTCGAGAAGTAGAAAGGATTACAATCCCCATTCCGCCTAAAATCTTAGGAATTCCTTGATAGTTGGAATAGATTCGTAGACCGGGTCGGCTGATACGTTTTAAAATAGTTCTATATATTTCCTTTCTAGTCCTTCTATGTCGCAGGGTTAAAACCAAGAAGGATTTGTCATTTTCCTGATGTTTCCGAACATTTTCAATAAAACCTTCTCGTAGAAGTATTTTAACAATGTTTTCGGTAATATTAGTAGATGCTATTCGAACCGTTCCTTTTTTATGCATGTCAGCATTTCTTATAGAAGTTATTATATCAGCAATAGTATCCTTACCCATGACGAACTATAATTATTTGTACCCCCTAATTTTAATATAATCAACATGTTTTTTTGAATTATTAAAATAAAATTAATTTAATATTAATATAAATTTATATATTTATTAATTAAAAGTATATGCGTGAGACATAATCCAATCTACTAACTTGACCCATTTTAGATACCTCACTACATCATAGTCTAATCTACTAGTATTTATAATACTTCGGGAGCTAATGAGACTATTTTAGTAAAATTCAACTGTCTCAATTCCCGAGCGATCGCGCCAAAAACTCGAGTTCCTTTTGGATTTCCTTCTTGATCAATAACAACCGCAGCATTGTCATCATATCGTATGATCATACCGTTGTTACGTTTGAGTTCTTTACATGTACGTACAATTACAGCCCTAATCACTTCTGATCTTTCTAGAGGCATATTTGGTATTGCTTCTTTGATTACGGCAACAACAACGTCACCAATATGAGCATATTGTTGATTACCAGCTCCTATGATTCGAATACACATCAATTTTCGAGCTCCGCTATTATCCGCTACATTCAAAAGGGTCTGAGGTTGAATCATATCATTTTTTTATCTGTTATTTCACTGCAAAGGATAAAGAATAAAATAAATATTGCCTGTCCAGAAATAAATAAACCTATATTTTTTCATCATCAATACCCCTTTTTTATTTCTACATCCCTATCACACAATAACGAATTGAGTTCGTATAGGCATTTTGCACGCAGCTATTGAAATAGCTGCTCTGGCTACAGTTTCTGATACCCCGCCCATTTCATAAAGTAGTCGACCTGGTTTAACAACGGATACCCAATATTCTGGGGCTCCCTTCCCCGAACCCATACGTGTTTCCGCGGGTCTTGCTGTAACAGGTTTGTCGGGAAATATACGTACCCATATTTTTCCACCACGACGCGCATATCGTGTCATTGCTCTTCGTCCTGCTTCTATTTGTCTAGCCGTGATCCAAGCGGGCTCAAGCGCCTGAAGAGCGTATCTGCCGAAACAAATATGATTGCCTCGACAAGATATTCCCTTCATTCTTCCTCTATGTTGTTTACGAAATTTGGTTCTTTTTGGGTTATAGTTGATGGTTGTTTCTTAAATGAATTCCACCTCTATTACAGAACCGGACATGAGAGTTTCTTCTCATCCGGCTCCTCACGAATGAAATGATTCATTAATATTACTGCGGATACACATGTATTTAATATTTAATAAAATAAATAATATACAATACACTACACTTAGACTTAGTAATGTAATGGGATTTATTGAAATTTAATTTGTTAATAGTATTGTTATATAGTAAGAGTAAGCTGTATATACCATACAACCGGACATTTATATTTTTTTTTGTATATTTATAGAATGCTTCTTTATATAACATATAATATAACATATAACGTAATTAATTCTTATTTTTTTCCTATTGAATCGTGCCAAAATAAAATATTGTAATTCAATAACTAAAACTAAAGTTTTCGTGGGCGAATATTGACTCTTTCCTGCTTCACTCGTAGGGTCAATTCATGACTTTTTAGAATAAATCAATAAATCAATTTGTTCTTGGTTCGTTCCGCCATCCCACCCAATGAATAATTAAGATTCGTTTTCAAGAGAATCTTATATAATCACAGGTTCTGTCGTTCCCATAGCCTCCTCGTTAATGGTTAGGCCCGAACTCCGCAATGGAGCCCCCGACAAAATTCGTTCTCGAGTCAATTTCCTTAGTTTCTCTTAACCCGAGGCTCTTTATCTTTATTATCTTTATTTTTTATATCAGTATCGGTATTCATGCTTTATCACACTGCCTTTTGTGAGATAATTCATAGACCATACATATTTGGAATCATATATCATTGATACTTTTGTTCTCTCTTTCTATCATCCTTCCATTTATCCACATCCCCCCTTATTTTTTGCCTTGCAACCTATAATCAGATTTCTATTTTATTTTTTTGAAAAAATTTCAGTTGCTACAACTATATGATCGATCCAGTCATATAGTGACTGTTTTTGGAATCTCGACAATACGAAGCAATAAGTTGGTTATTAGTTTATATAGTTAGTAAGTTCATAGTGGGGGTTAGTCATTTTTTTTTTTAATCCCAACTATAAACGAACTCTAAAAAAACTAACGAGTCACACACTAAGCATAGCAATTATATTAAATTAAATGGTCAATCGAATTTTTATTAAATCTTATAGAATTAGAATTGCTCATTTTTGTTTGATTTAACGTAAAAAGGATGAAAACAGTTTGTCATTTTCTTTTTTTGTTCTATTGTTGGGCAGGTCAGCAAAACAAATAAAATAAAGGTCCATTATTCATTATTCCTCGTCCACAAATATCCAAATTTTTATGCCTAATACTCCATAGATAGTTCGAATTGTATAGGAACAATGATCAATTTTAGCGTGAATTGTTTGTAGAGGAACCCTACCCTCTCTGATCCATTCGACACGTGCAATTTCTTTTCCATCGATACGCCCTGCGATTTGCACTTGAATTCCTTTTGTATTCGTTTGTTCGGTTAATTCAATAGCCTTTTTCATTGCCTTTCGAAATGAAACTCTATTTTTTAATTGTAAAGCTATATATTCTGCAAGAATATTAGGTTGTCCATAAGGTTTTTCAACTCTTGTGATAGCAATGTTGAGTCTCCGATTCATAGAATGAAACTTCTTTTGTACATTCATCTGTAATTCTTCGATTCCTCGCGCTCGGCCCTCTATTAATAAGTTTGGGAATCCAATATAGATTATGACTTGGATCAAATCGATTCTTTTTTTAATTTCGATACGTGCAATTCCTTCGAAACCCGAAGGCGTTTTCTTATTTTTTTGTACGTAATTCTTGATACAATTCCGTATTTTTTCATCTTCTTGTATACCCGCGGAATAATTTTTTGGTTGTGCGAACCAAAAGGAATGATGACTTTGGGTTGTACCAAGTCTGAAACCAAGTGGATTTATTTTTTGTCCCATATTTTTATTTTTATATTATCTTTCCATACCTATGAATCTTTAGATTTATCCTTCAATACAATTGTTATATGACAAGTAGGTCTCTTTATCGGATAACTACGTCCTCGAGCCCGAGGTCTTAACTTTTTCACAACAGTACCCCCATTGACTTCAGCTTTACTAATAAATAAATGAGCTTCGTTTAAGCTCATGTTATGGATAGCATTTGCTGCTGCAGAATAAACCAATTTCAAAATGGGAAAAGATGCTCGATAAGGCATGAGTTCTAGTATCATAAGTGTTTCCTCATAGGAGCGCCCGCGAATTTGATCAACTACTCTTCGTGCTTTGAAAACAGACATACATATATGTTGAGCTAAAACTTTAACTTCTGTACTTGAACGCAAGTTATTTCTCTTTATCATAAGGCTATCCCCTACCCATTAACAAATAAAACTGCTTAAAATAAGAATTTTCAATTTATTTATATTTTTATTTTATTATTTTGATTTTATTTTATTATTTTGATAATATATAATATATATATAATATAATATTAATAATAATATATTAATTTAATTAACATTAACGACGAGATTTATTATCGTTTCTTGCATGTCTTGCGAAAGTTAGAGTAGGCGCGAATTCTCCCAATTTATGACCCACCATACGATCTGTTATATAAATAGGTAAATGCTCCTTTCCATTATGAATAGCGATTGTATGGCCAATCATTGTGGGTATAATGGTGGATGCCCTAGACCAAGTTACTATTATTTCTTTCTCCTCCCTCATGTTGAGTTTTTTAATTTTTTCCGATAAATGATTAGCTACAAAAGGATTTTTTTTTATTGAACGTGTCACAGCGGATTACTCCTTTTTTTACATTTTTAAAATTAGCATTCTATGTTCAATATCTCGATCTAAGTATAAAGGTAAGAAAAAATACAATAATGATGAATGGAAAAAGAAAAAAGATAAAATCCTTTAGCTAGATAAGGGGCGGATGTAGCCAAGTGGATCAAGGCAGTGGATTGTGAATCCACCACGCGCGGGTTCAATTCCCGTCGTTCGCCCATCACATTATTTCAAATTCCAAAAATTCGATTTTAAATATTCCTATTTACGGCGACGAAGAATAAAACTATCACTATATTTGTTCCTTTTCCTACTTCTTCTTCCAAGCGCAGGATAACCCCAAGGGGTGGCGGGTTTTTTTCTACCAATTGGCGCTCTCCCTTCACCGCCCCCATGGGGATGGTCTACAGGGTTCATAACTACTCCTCTTACTACAGGACGCTTACCTAGCCAACATTTAGATCCGGCTCTACCCAAACTTTTTTTGTTCACCCCAACATTACCCACTTGTCCGACTGTTGCTAAGCAGTTTTTGGATATCAAACGGACCTCCCCAGATGGTAATCTTAATGTGGCCGATTTACCCTCTTTTGCAATCAGTTTCGCTACAGCACCTGCCGCTCTAGCTAATTGCCCACCCTTTCCAAGTGTGATTTCTATGTTATGTATGGCCGTGCCTAAGGGCATATCGGTTGAAGTAGATTCTTCTTTTTTATCAATAAAAACCCCTTCCCAAACTGTACAAGCTTCTTCCAAAGCATACGGCTTTCTAGATGTATATGATGATATCTAGACAGATGGATCTTATATGAATCGTATGATGAAGTACCACATGAGTGGATATATAGGAATCCAAATCCGCCGAATCACTCATGTTATGATCTTCTACATCCTAGGTCTCCCCGTTCCGTCATCTGGCTTATGTTCTTCATGTAGCATTCACAGACCGAATGACTCTATGAAATTACGTCGATACTTCCACATATTGCGGGTAACGTAGGAGACATTTCTATTTTTCCCCGGGGGATCTTTATAATTACCACTGCTTAGCTTTCAATTCGCCTCTGACCATCAAATTAAATGTGAATAACCCGTCCTCCTTTCTTTGATTGAAACAAGGGGCGCTTCCGGTTCTGTGCGTGCTTCAAACAATTTTGTCTTCTCCATATTACCATATCTCTAGAGTCAATAATTTTCTATGAGGAACTACTGAACTCAATCACTTGCTGCCGTTACTCAACAGTTTTCTGCTGAGGTTTCTCCCGTAGAGGTAGTCAAATTGGATCAGTGATCGATTTCTAGGTTTCGTCGTAAACCTAATTGGTTACTTCCAATTACGTAAATCAATAGTTCAAACCGCACTCAAAGGTAGGGCATTTCCCATTGATATAGGAACTTCGGTACCAGAAACAATGGTATCTCCAATTATAGCCCCTCTGGGATGTAAAATATATCTCTTCTCACCATCCCCATAGTGTATGAGACAAATGTATGCATTTCGATTAGGGTCGTATTCTATGGTTACGATTCTACCAGATATGTCCTTTTTATTCCGTTGAAAATCGATTTTACGGTATAGACGCTTATGACCTCCCCCCCTATGCCCTGCGGTAATGATTCCTCTGGCATTACGACCTTTACTACAACGACGCTGTCCATGGATCAAATGATTTCGTGGATTGGATTTCACTTGACTGTCTATGGCTCCATTGCGTGTGCTCGGGGTAGAAGTTTTGTATAAATGTATCGCCGTGTTATTAAGTATTTTTCTTTAAGTTCTTTTCTCTATAAGAGGTGGAATAGAATAACCCGGTTGAAGCGTAATGATCATACGTTTGTAATGCATTGTATGTCCCATAATAGGTCCCATTCTTCTACCCTTTCCCGGGACTCGATGACTATTCATAGCTATTACCTTGACACCAAAGAAGAGTTCGACCCAATGCTTTATTTCTGTCCTAGTTGATCCTGATTCGACATTAGAAGTATATTGATTGTTCCCCAATAACCGAATACTTTTTTCTGTAAATACTGCATATTTGATTCCATCCATAAATCCATTTTCTTCCCTATGAGTTCCAGTATCGATAAGAATTCTAGTTCTTACTGTTCATATGTTATGGTATGAATATACCATACCAATTCGTTATGTATGGATGATGAGATTCCATTGATACAGAGCCAATTCCAATAGACTTATTGAACGTTCCCATTGGCGTGCATCCAGCAGGAATTGAACCTACGAATTTGCCAATTATGAGTTGGGCGCTTTAACCATTCAGCCATGGATGCTTAACAGGGATCATCGTACATCGTGAATAACCAAATTCCAATTGAAATGAAATCTTTAGGAGGAGTCAATGAAACGACATCAATTCAAATCCTGGATCTTCGAATTGAGAGAGATATTGAGAGAGATCAAGAATTCTCACTATTTCTTAGATTCATGGATCAAATTCGATTCAGTAGGATCTTTCACTCACATTTTTTTCCACCAAGAACGTTTTATGAAACTCTTTGACCCCCGAATTTGGAGTATCCTACTTTCACGTGATTCACAGGGTTCAAGAAGCAATCGATATTTCACGATCAAAGGTATAGTACTGCTTGTAGTAGCGGTCCTTATATCTCGTATTAACAATCGAAAGATGGTCGAAAGAAAAAATATCTATTTGATGGGCCTTCTTCCTATACCTATGAATTCCATTGGACCCAGAAATGAGACATTGGAAGAATCTTTTTGGTCTTCCAATATCAATAGGTTGATTGTTTCGCTCCTGTATCTTCCAAAAGGGAAAAAGATTTCTGAGAGTTGTTTCATGGATCCGCAAGAGAGTACTTGGGTTCTCCCAATAAATAAAAAGTGTATCATGCCTGACCGGGGTTCGCGGTGGTGGAGGAACCGGATCGGAAAAAAGAGGGATTCTAGTTGTAAGGTATCTAATAAAACCGTAGCTGGAATTGAGATCTCATTCAAAGAGAAAGATAGCAAATATATGGAGTTTCTTTTTTTATCCTATACGGATGATCTGATCCGCAAGGACCATGATTGGGAATTGTTTGATCGTCTTTCTCCGAGGAAGAAGCAAAACATACTCAACTTGAATTCGGGACAGCTATTCGAAGTCTTAGGGAAAGACTTGATTTGTTATCTCATGTCTGCTTTTCGTGAAAAAAGACCAATTGAAGGGGGGGGTTTCTTCAAACAACAAGGAGCTGAGGCAACTATTCAATCAATTGAGCATGTTTCCCATCTCTTCTCGAGAAACAAGTGGGGTATTTCTTTGCAAAATTGTGCTCAATTTCATATGTGGCAATTCCGCCAAGATCTCCTCGTTAGTTGGGGGAAGAATCAGCACGAATCGGATTTTTTGAGGAACGTATCGAGAGATAATTTGATTTGGTTAGACAATGTGTGGTTGGTAAACAAGGATCGGTTTTTTAGCAAGGTACGGAATGTATTGTCAAATATTCAATATGATTCCACAAGATCCATTTTCGTTCAACTAACGGATTCTAGCCAATTGAAAGGCTCTTCTGATCAATCCAGAGATCATTTCGATTCCATTAGAAATGAGGATTCCGAATATCACACATTGATCGATCAAAGAGAGATTCAGCAACTACTAAAAGTAAAAGAAAGATCGATTCTTTGGGATCCTTCCTTTCTTCAAACGGAAGGAAGAGAGATAGAATCAGATCGATTCCCGAAATGCCCTTTTGGATCTTCCTCAATGTGCCGGCTATTCGCGGAACGTGAAAAGCGGATGGATAATCATCTGCTTCCGGAAGAAATCGAAGGATTTCTTGGGAATCCTACAAGATCAATTCGTTCTTTTTTCTCTGACAGATGGTCAGAACTTCATCTGGGTTCGAATCCTACTGAGAGGTCCACTAGAGATCAGAAATTTTTGAAGAAAAAACAAGATGTTTCTTTTGTTCTTTCCAGGCGATCGGAAAATAAAGAAATGGTTGATATATTCAAGATAATTACGTATTTACAAAATACCGTCTCAATTCATCCTATTTCATCAGATCCGGGATCTGATATGGTTCCGAAGGATGAACCGGATATGGACAGTTCCAATAAGATTTCATTCTTGAACAAAAATCCATTTTTTGATTTATTTCATCTATTCCATGGCCGGAACAAGGGGGGATACACGTTACACCGCGATTTTGAATCAGAAGAGAGATTTAAAGAAATGACAGATCTATTCACTCTATCAATAACCGGGCCGGATCTGGTGTATCATAGGGGATTTGCCTTTTCTATTGATTCCTACGGGTT